TTGCTCCAATTTATTTCTTTAGACTTTAGAAAGAAAAAGTGGCAGATTTAGTTACGATTAGAAATTTATTTTCTATCTTCAGCCATAGATCCTTTACTCATACTTATTCAATTGGAAGTCTTAGTCCAATTCACAAATTATGTTTCGCAATTTCATAATCCAACTTTTCACTTTATAAGTGACTCGTGGATACAAATCAAGAGAATTCGTATTTTTTTCTCGAATTTATCATTGAGAGGTAAAGGATTTAATCCTTTTAAGAAATAAAGTTTTTGGTCGGAATATGGATAAAACCGAAAGACCCTTTAACTATTAATTAACTATGTTAAGGGTTATATAGAACGAATCACACTTTTACCACTAAACTATACCCGCTACAATATGATTATTGTATACAAATGGACCTTTTGTCAAAAAGAGGGTTGAAAGATAGGATCATCAAAGAAGCATCAAAATGAGAGTGTTGAACTTTTTTACGGGGAGAAAAAGAAGCTTCATTATAATTTCAATTAAATAACTCAAGTTTTCTCTTTTGCGGAAGAAGAGACGGATCAAAAAAAACTAAAATCATAACAGATTGGAAGAGTGGAAGAATCGATAGTTTATTTTTTAGTTCGATAAAATATAACAGAATGTAACATAGTTTTTCTTCATTGTTGTTGCTTGAATATAAAATATTCAATTGAATATATCAATTGAATATAATAACTAATAATATAATTATATTTTAATAAAAAAGGTCTTTTTGTTTTCAAATCAGATAAATCATTATTTATCTATAATTCGTTGGAACAAAAAAAAGCCCGGCTAGGCCGGGCCATGAGAATAAGAAGTGCCTTTCAAATAAAATCAACACAAGGAGGTCTTGCTTATTTTTTTTAGTTCGATTGTTCGCGTGGTCGAGCTCATCTTTTAGATAAAGGAAATTCCTGATTTGTGAATCTCTCTATATAATAGAATATAGAATAGAGAACGAAGAGAGAAAGCAAAATTCCTTACATTATATGTAATTGTATTATATATATATGTAATTGTAATGTAGTAATTATCTTTTTCAATTGGGAGAGATGGCTGAGTGGACTAAAGCGGCGGATTGCTAATCCGTTGTACGAGTTATTCGTGCCGAGGGTTCGAATCCCTCTCTTTCCGTTTCCGTTGATGAATTGATTTTTTTTTTCAAATTTGGAAACTCTTATTGAAACGTGTGGAATAGAGAAAATCCTAGGAAACCCCTTATGTATTTTATTCTTCACGTCCCGGATTACGCCCCGGATCATTAGATAGGAATCCAAAGATAAAGAGAGAAACGAAAAATATCACTACGGTATAAACGAAGAGTTTCAGAGTAAGCATTACACAATCTCCAAGATGATTTTTTTTTGCAAAAAAAGAGAATAGATCTTCCATTTTTCTACCACATATCCTATAAATATCCTATTTTGACACCAAGAAATGAGGTTTTTTTTCTAGAAATGCATTGTCACAAATTCATTTGTTTTTCATTAACAAAAAGTTCCGTTTATATCCAAATTAGATATTGTGGGAGACCCTAATAGGGTTAGGGTCTTCTATTGGAAAAGGGTCAAAAATGAGGAAATGGGGGTAAGCCCGATTTGTGGCGACTGCCCACGAATTTCATTGTGCGAATCGAGGGTTCATACTCTAAAACTTATCTTATTTTTTTTTCAATTGTTAGAATTTTTTCGCGAAGAAATTATGCATTTTCTAGGATATTATTATTCAGGATCTCATCGAAAACTTACAGCAGCTTGCCAAACAAAAGCTAAGAGAAAAAAAAATACAGGTATGACTGGCATAACATCTACGATTGGATTCAAAAAAGCATAGGCTTCGGGCAATTTGCCGAAGAAAAAACTACTCGAATAAAAATAAAGGGGAGAATTCATACAAATACAGATCAAACTAATGATATTAAGCATAACAGGCATTTTGTTCTTGCAGATAATTGTATTTTGGTTGCGTGTTTGATATAAGGAAAAAGAAAGTAAGTTAAGGTAGACAAAAAATCCTTCTTTTTCTTTGAATCCACCCAATCAAAAATTCTCCAATTCTCAAAGGAGAATAGAAGAAATCATACTTTCATACAATATCTTAATTGAATTCTATGTAATGATCAATAAATTAAGTTGAATTCTATATCTATATGTATCAAAATCTTAACACCAATCTATTCTATAGATATAGAAGGTATATAAATATTTTGGCTGGACTTGACAAACAACCAATAACAATATTATTGTTTCTTATTGTCGATTACAAATTGAAATGGGGCGTGGCCAAGTGGTAAGGCAACGGGTTTTGGTCCCGCTATTCGGAGGTTCGAATCCTTCCGTCCCAGTGGAGATCTATTTTTATGTCCCATTATTCCCATAGAAAGTAGAAAGAAGTAGGGGGTGTGTATGGAGTTGATCTATATTTGTGTGTCTGTTCGAATTTCATTAACAAATAACCAAGTTTCGTATTCTATAGTTATATAGAAATATGTTATGGATCCAATGTTTTTTCGTTGAATCTCATTTTATTTAGGCATTTCGTGTTTGACTCTAACGACGGAGGCGGGGCGATTTATCCTATACCTTAGTCGATTATTGAAATATGACTCAACTCGATCTTAAACCAAATACATTTTAATCATCTAAAATAATTATATAAAAATGAAAAATGAGGAAATGTTTAGTTTATATGACATGTACTGTTCTAGTTTAATGAAAATAATTTTTTGGTTTTTGTGAAAAAGATTTGTAATCCTTAAATTTTTGAAACGAAAAGTATAGATATTCTATAAGAATATTTATAACAGCGACAACTGTTCAGTCTATCTGATAGATATGAAACCCCTCCCTATTCTATTTTTTTGTTTTGATTTTCATAATCCGATGAAAAAAAAGAAAGATTCAAATCTTAACTTACATCATTTTTTTCATAAAATATATAAAAAAATCTTTCTTCTTTTCTTTGATCTATTTCCAAGTTCTATTTGAAATTCAAGTCAGTGATGAATCAATTCAAAAAGAAAGGACGATCTTCATCGGAAGATCAAAGGTGTTACTTAATTATCCAATTTTCTTCAAATTAAATCCAATTAATTTAATAAAAATAATGATGTCTAGATAAGAAACTTTTTTCAATTTAGAAAGATAGAAAGATTTTATTAATAAATAATAATACTAATTTATTAAAAAGTAGGAAATCTTTGAATCTATCCTAGCTATCCTATTGAGCCACTTGAGGGTGCATATTTAAAAACCGATTCCTTTCTCTATTTTTATTTCTTTCTATATATTATATATATGTTTATGTTAAAAATATGCTCAAAATGCTATCTTGCTAAGACTTTTTTCAGAAAAAATCGTTCTACATATCATCTATTCAGATATAGAAATAGAAGAAAAGTATAGATTACGCTGTTTATATCTATGAACAGCCGAACCAATGACTATTCATGATTCCATAATTGAATCAACTCCATACCGCTTCCAAATGAGAGGAATGTTATGGTAAAACTTCGTTTGAAACGATGTGGTAGAAAGCAACGTGCGACTTGAAGGACACGATCCGTTGTGGATTTTTACATCCACCATTTTTTATTTGTCTAGGAATGAGGGTGCTCTTGGCTCGACATTGTTTGTTCTGTTACACCTGAACCCTCCGGTTTTTTGTTGGGTTGTAAATAGTCCACGATGGAGCTCGAAGAGAAAGTAGTAATTCATTTCTCGGGGGCAAGGATCTAGGGTTAATACCAATCAATTGGAACAACTTCGTAAATATATGGAACATCTATAGAAATCGAAAGGATCCACTTTGATCAAGTTTCCAATTCAAAAGCAAAACTTGCTGAAATTGATCCAAATTTTTCGATTCAAAGTGTATCACGCGCGAATTATAAATGTGCATAGGATTCTTTGATAGAAAGAAATCAAAAAGGGGTATGTTGCTGCCATTTTGAAAGGATTACAGAGGCACCGAAGTAATGTCTAAACCTAATGATTAAAAATAAGGATAAAATAAAGGATCTAAGAACAAGGAAACACCCTTTAAATAATAATAAATTATTTAAGATTTTAATTTTAAATAATTAAACTGTCTTGATATTCTCAATAATTGGATCCCACTAAAGAATCCAAATAGAATTTGAAATAGTTTAAATGAGACAAACAACAAACAAAAGGGAGTAAAGACTACTCAATAAATGAAATTGACTAAAGATTTTTCCTTTGAACTATTTGAGAGTTATTCAACTTGAGTTATGAGTACGAATGGTTTGTTTTTTATTTTCAGGAAGAAAAAAGACGGAAATCATGGTCTAATTTTTTTTATAGGCCCATTTGTCATTTAATTTAATCGAATTGCATATATAGAAAAAAAAAAAATTGCATATATAGACAAAACCGCAAATCAAATCATTTTTTCTCGAGCCGTACGAGGAGAAAACTTCCTATACGGTTCTGGGGGGGGGTATTGTTCATCTACATCTATCCCAATGAGCCGTCTATCGAATTGTTGCAATTGATGTTCGATCCCGAAGAGAAGGAAAAGATCTTCGAAAAGTGGGCTTTTATGATCCAATGAAGAATCAAACTTATTTAAATGTTCCTCTTATTCTATATTTTCTTGAAAAAGGTGCTCAACCCACAGGAACCGTTCAGAATCTTTTAAAGAAAGCAGAAGTTTTTAAGGAACTTCCGCCTAATGAAATGAAATTCGATTAAATTAAAGAAATCGGCAGCGACTTGGATACAACTTTGTCTAATTTTTCTCTATTTTTTTGAGCCCACCTTGTTCTGCTATATTCATATTTATTTATCATTGTTTGCATCGAATCTGATAGTCTAGAACTACAAAACCTTAGTTTTTAGTTTATTGATTATATTGATCTTATAAATATAAAATTCGGACATTTTCTTTGCATTTATTGATCCTTTGCCTTTATTCAATATTCAATTGTGTGGTTTTTGTTGGAACTTGACTAACCAATCTAACCAATAAGGAAAAGGAATCTGCTTTGCTTATTCCACTTAGATCGATGAAATGCATTATGGACTAAAAATCAAATCTGATAGTTTTTTTATTCTTCCATTTATACTTTTTCTATTCTATCTATGTAATATGTAGATTAGATATGTAGTCCCAATCTAAGACAATTTTGAATATTATTGCATTGTTAAATTGAAATTCTTTCAATTTAACAATGCAATTTCTTCTTTGAACTGTATTCTTTTCTCAACATTTATATTGACAACAGTGTATTGAAGAAATATAATTCATCATGATAAGCGAGTCGGGTCTCTTTATTTCTGTCCCATGGTTTTTTACTTTATCTTATTCAAATGATGCTTTCTTTGATACAAGAGCCTTTGATTATTTGATTGAAAAAAGCTAGATAACATAAGAGATGCTCTATCGATTTTGATAATTCTGTATCTTTCTTTATTTTATCTGATAATTTTTTGTATTTTAATCTAATCAATTCATCTTTATGTGCTCGAACCCATTACGAATCCATTAGAAAATCTTTTTTGTCTAGATTTTAGATTTGTTAACTCAACGGTTTGATTAGCTCGTATAATCGATTTTCTCTTTGTTTAAATTCAATTTATTTTGATTCGGATTGTATCTATACATCCCCGTGTTGAAGTTTTGTTTAATCTATATTTTCTTCGGGTTGCTAACTCAACGGTAGAGTACTCGGCTTTTAAGTGCGGCTAGAATCTTTTACACATTTGGATGAAGTGACAAATTCGTCCATACCATCGGTAAACTTTGGAAGACCGCGACTGATCCTGAAAGGGAATAGGTGGAAAAAATAGCATGTCGCATCAATGGAGAGTTCTGAGGATATTTCATTCTTATCGGATTGGTACAAAACCTTGTTCTAATTCTTGGAACGGAACAAAAGTTGGGTCGAAGGAATAAATGGATAGAGGCCCTACAACTTCAATTAATTATCAGTAAAGAAAAAGCAACCAGCTTCTGTTCTTAATTTGAATAATTTCCCGATCTAATTAGACGTTAAAAAGAAATTAGTGTCTGGTACGGGAAGTACTTCTCCCTCCGCGAGTGGATTCTCTTTTTTAATGAATCCTAACTATTGACATTCTCTATTATGGAATGAAGATGTATGTGTAAAAGAAGCAGTATATTGATAAAGAAAGTTTTTTCCAAAATCAAAAGAGCGATTAGGTTTAAAAAATAAAAGATTTCTAACCATCTTGTTATCCTATAACATAGACGAATTAAATGAATGGAAAAGAGAGAGGGTAGAGAATCTGTTGATAAGTTTACCTATCTGCGAGGTATCTATTCTTACTAGAATACCTTGTTTTTACTGTATCGCACTATGTATCATTTGATAACCCCCAAAATCTTCTGCCTTTGATTCAAATCGAATTTCAAATGGAGGAAATCCAAAGATATTTACAGCTAGAGAAATCTCAACAACACGACTTCCTATATCCACTTATCTTTCAGGAGTATATTTATGTATTTGCTCATAATCGTGCTTTGAGTAGATCGATTTTTTCGGAAAATCCGGGTTATGACAGTAAATCAAGTTTACTGCTTGTGAAACGATTAATTAATCGAATGTATCAACAGAATCATTTTATTATTTTTCCTAATGATTCTAACCAAAATCCATTTTGGGTGCGCAACAAGAATTTGTATTATCAAATCATATCCGAGGGATTTGCTTTTATTGTCGAAATTCCATTTTCTATACAATTACTATCTTGTCTAGAAGGGAAAAAGAAAAAGATAGGAAAATCTCGGAATTTACGATCAATTCATTCAATATTTCCCTTTTTAGAGGATAATTTTTCACATTTAAATTTTGTGTTAGATATACTAATACCTCACTCTGTCCATGTGGAAATCTTGGTTCAAACTCTTCGCTGTTGGGTAAAAGATGCTTCTTCTTTACATTTATTACGAGTCTTTCTCGACCAATATTCTAATTTGAATAGTCTTATTATTACAACGAAAGCCGGCTCCTCTTTTTCAAAAAAAAATCAAAGACTATTCTTATTCTTATATAATTCTCATGTATGTGAATACGAAGCTGTTTTCGTCTTTCTACGTAACCAATCTTTTCATTTACGATCAACATCTTATGGAGTTATTCTTGAACGAATCTATTTTTATGTAAAAGTAGAACGTCTTTTGAACGTCTTTGTTAAGATTCAGGATTTTCGGGCGAACCTGTGCTTGGTCAAGGAACCTTTCATGCATTATATTAGGTATCAAAGAAGATCCATTCTGGCTTCAAAGGGGACATCTCTTTTCATGAATAAATGGAAGTTTTATCTTGTCACTTTTTGGCAATGGCATTTTTCGCTCTGGTTTCATCCACGAAGGATTTATCTAAACCAATTATCAAATTATTCCCTTGAATTTTTGGGCTATCTTTCAAGCGTACGAATGAACCCTTCCGCGGTACGGAGTCAAATTCTAGAAAATTCATTTCTAATCAATAATGCTATT